GGCTATACATATATTTTCACAAATAAATTTCCCAAGACTCATTATTGTAGATGTTTCTTGACAATAATTGGCATGGAGAAAATACCAATTCAAATTGAAAATAATGTTACTGCACCGACCGGGGTTATAAATTTTCTCATTTTCGTCGATTAAATAATATTTAAATTTAAATACTTGAAAAGTCTGTTTTAAATTGTCAAGTTGTAAATAATTATTTACCAAGATCGGATTATGAGTTATTAAATGGTAAAATGAATAAACATTCGTAATTAGAAAGGCTGTTCCTAAAGGCCCCAGCGAATTCTTAATTGGAATTACAGGATCTTTTGTAATTTGAATTGATTCTTTTATCACATTGTGATATTTTATATCGTTGAATGGACCCATTCGAAAACAATTCGATGATGACAAAATTATTAACGATTGGAATCCCGTATTTCTATTCAACAACGTATGAATAGTTCTTTGATTTTGGTTAAGGGATTGTGGAATCCTTGCCTTGGAATAAATGGAAGAAAACGGATTGATATTGGTGCAATCTGATCCATTATCCGAGAGCAACCCTGAGCCTGAGGGATCATTCCTTTTTCCGATATATGAAATAGTGGATTTCAGCAAGTCGATTCTTAGGAAATGTTGAATCAAACCATTTGCCCTTATTTCAACAAAGGACGCACGGGCTTCTTGACTAGAAGAACTTTTTTTGTCTTGGTCCCAATTCAATACTAAACAAGTCCGAACTAATTGAATATTTGTATCAGAAATTCCTCTAATTGGTTTACCATTTCCAGAAAGGATATAATTGACAACTCGAAGTTTCACATTATCCCTTTCCTGCAACAGATCCGGCGAGAAAAGCGTTCCTAAAGTTATACCGTCCGTTATTTCATATGTGACGACAGGACGAACCAAAACAAAATACTTTTTCTTACTAGGTGTGATCCGTTGAACATAGATCCAATTTTTCCCCCTTTTGGATTCCTTGGAATTTTGTTTTCCTGTTCCTGGTGGTATCAAAACGCCATTATGTCGGGATATCTTATCTGTCTCTCCAGGAAAATGTATATCTCCAGAAAATATTTTAAGTTCAATTCTTTTTTTTTTTCTCTCCACTCGGACCAACCCGGCTACCCGGCTTCTTATATTTAAAGTAATTTGTGTATCTGCCCCAACTATACTATTGTTCCGTACCATTATGGAAGAAGATCCTGGTAATATATGCACTTCCTCGGGAATAAAAAAAAACCGATCTACCCTTTCTACTTTCATTTGGTATTTTTGCCTAAATTCCTTGCCTCCTCGATACTCAATCAAATCCTCTTTTTTGGCGATTGAATGCATTTCTAGAGTCCCATATTTAGTAATACCCGAGCTCTTTCTTCTGTATCGAGGATCATCCAAATAAGCAAGAATACTATTTCTACGGAAAATGCCATTGACGGGGATTTCAATTGAGATATCTGAAGGGGACGTTAGTTCGTTCTCGCGTTCTTGAATCGGTTGGAGTGGAATGATGAATCTATTTCTTCGCCTCTTTGAGAATAAATCAGAATTCCGGTAGAGAATGACCGGATCTACGAGATTACAACGACTAGCACATATAATTCGACTAAGGTCTGAATAATCAGGAATCCTATCTTCTTTTTTACCCGAAAAATCCGAAGTAAAGAATTTTTCTCTCGGCGGATCCTTCGTTCCTGAAAGGTTAGAAGTAGATCTTCTCTTGACAGAACGAGAATGCGCACCCATTTGATCTTGATCCTTGTGGATCGAAAGTGAAACTAGACTGGATCTGCGCGGCCTTCCTAATAATATCCATAAATGACTTGTTTTTGGTAATAGATGAACATTGCCGTATGTAAATTCGGGTGCATGATACACATCGGTGCTCCAGTGCATTTCTCCGTCTGAGTCAGAATAAATATGTTTTCGAACCTTCTCTTTAAAATTCAAAGTGGATGTTCCCGCGCGAATCTCAGCAATCACCTGTTCTGATTCTACATATTGATCATTTTGAACTAAAAGAAAACTTTGGGGTGGAATATTTACATTATGTCGAATATCTTCACTCTCAATAGTTACGTACAAGTTTATAGAACAGAGAAAGGCGGGATGTCCATGGCGTGTACGTGTCGGATGAACCAAATCCTCATTGAATTTGATTTTTCCATTAGAAGGAGCTCGCACATGTTCTGCAGTACCCCCCGTGAATACTCCGCCGGTATGAAAAGTTCTTAATGTTAATTGAGTACCCGGTTCTCCAATCGATTGGCCTGCAATAATACCTACAGCTTCTCCCAATTCAACCAAGTCGCCGTGAGTAGGACTCCGGCCATAACATAATCGACAGATCCAAGATGCACTCCTACAAGTAAAAGGAGTTCGAATAGCTATTGGTTGTGCTCGAAAGGTTATGAATCGATTTACAAGTCCAATCCCAACGTCTTGATTTCTAGTGGCAATACAGCGCGTGCCCATATATATATCATCGGCTAATACA